CGGAAAATTAAGTGGCTGATAAAAGTGGTGGGCTGTAAACCTATAAATAGAGTAAATCTCTCTTAATTAAGGTTGAATAGTTTAAATAAAACATCAGATTGCAATTCTGGGGAAGTTACGTAAGTACTTTAACCTATAATAAAGTTTAAGAGAAAAAATCTTATTGATAGCATTGAAGGCTATAGGTTTATTTAACCTAAAACTTTAAATAAAGAATGATATAATTCTCATTCAAATAAGAAAAGGGAAGGTATTAAATGAAAGAGATGCTAATAGAAATAAGTCGGATGGAGGAGAAGATATAAATTTGATTTTTGAGTGAAGAAAAAGAAGCCTATTTATTGAAATACGCAAGTAAAAAAATAGAGAAATTAAGGCAGTAAAAATTAAGAAAGTTGTCCAAAGAATAGATTTATTAAAAATTAAATTAGAAATAATTATTCACTTTGTAGAAAATCCTAGAAAAGGGGGAATCCCTCCTAGAGAAAATAAGGATAAATAAACTGCTAATTTAGTTACAGGTTCAATTGTGTTTGAGGAAAAAAGTTGAGATAAATGAAATACTTGTTTGATATGAAATATAACTATAATTGAAATAGAAATAAAAGAATAAGTTAGAAAATACAAAATAAGAGAGGGTTGTCTAAAATTAATAGCTGAAAGTATTCATGCTATATGGTTGATTGAGGAATAAGCTAAAATTTTTCGCAAGAGTTTTTGTCCAAATCCTCTAATTCTTCCAAAAAATCTAGAAAGAAAAGCAGCTGAAAATATAATACCTTGGGGAAGGGGAATAATTCAAGAAATTAAAATTAATGGTGTGATTTTTTGTACTGTAAGGAGAGCGCAGCAATGAATCCATGAGATTCCTTGGCAGACAGATGGTAATCAGAAATGGAATGGGGCAGCCCCAAGTTTTAAAAGGATTGCTGAAAAAATAAAAATTGAAGGAAGAAACTCACCTGGGAAGAATAAGATTCTAGGTCAAATAATTATAACAGAACCAAGAGCTTGGATAAGAAAGTATTTAATAGAGGCCTGGGTAAAAAACTGGTTTTTTTTTGAGTGAATTAATGGGATAAATGATAAAAGATTTAGTTCTAAACCTATTCAAGCGGTGAGTCAAGAAGAGGAAGAAATTGAAATTAAAATACCAGAAAATAAAGAGAATATAAAAACCGCGCGGGACGGAGGAGTGGTAGAAATTACAAATCTAATGTATATTTAAGTGTAAATTGCACAAAAAGATTTGAACTTTTTAGGGATGGTGAAATTCCATCAAATATAAATTATGATAGGAAACAAATGTTTCATTGACGGGGCATGAGCCCATTAGCTTATGATGTTTAGCTTACTAGCACAATGGTTGGTAGTGAGGTCATGGACCCATTATCCGTTCTATCAAAACGACCTTTTTTATCAAGCACAATACCGTTTATTTATTTTTTATTTACCTATTTAAAAAATATTAATTTTAAAAAAAAAGTTAGTAAAAAATTGGTTTTTTTTTTTTTATAAATGATTAATATAAAAATAAATATGCGAAAAAATCTTAAAGTAAAATTTTTAATTTTAAAATTTAAAAATGAAAATAAACCCCAAAGAAACCTAATAGTATATTTTAGAAAGACGAAAAAAGTCAAAAAATTCGTGTTAACAAAAAAACGCAAATTATGTGAAGGTATGTAACGTTTAATTAAAATCTTACAATTAGTTAAATATAATATATATATATATATCTGATTTCTATTTTTATGAAGTATAGCTAATGTATATTATTAAGGTCTTCCTTTTCTTTTGTGGGTTCTATCACCTATCTCAAGTGTGATAGAACCTAGATGAAAAGGAAGACCTTAATTTATTGATTAAAAATATATAATTAAATTATTTAGATACTACTTATAACTATTTATATATTTAAATCTCATCTTGATAATGATTCATTAAAAATTATTTATATCCATTTAAAATATATCTAAAAGGTTATTATTAATTACTTAATTTAATGTATAACTATTAAGCCTAACACCATGAAAGAAGTTATAATATATATATATACTTTATATACAGATCTATCTAATTACGTGTGTTCAATGTTATACAAATTACAATTTTTTTAACTAAATTATAATATAATTAATTTTTTATATTAAAAGAATACATTTAAATAAAATCTTATATTAAAAAAAAAAAAAAAAAAAAATAATTTATATCTTTTGTTTGGGTTTTTACTTTTATTAATTTAACTTTTAAAAAAAAAGATTAATAAAATAAGAAAGAAAATATTTTCAAAAAAAAAATAAAAAATAGGAAGATTGAAATTAATCCCAGTTCTTTATTTCTATTTTTAAGTAAATGCACATGAGAATCTAAGTGAAATAAAGAGAAAATTAGAATAAAAATTTATGAAAGTTCAGTGCAAAGTTTTATACAATAAATGAAAATTTGATATAGAGAACTTAAATAATCCAGTCAAAGAATAGTGCCAGCAGACGCGGTCAAACTAAGTGGGTAAATAGAAATTTTTATAAAGAGGAAGTAAAAAGTTAAATTTTCTGAAAATAAAAGTAGCAAGTAAGTAGAGGTGAAATTTATATATACATATAGGTTATTCTTAAATTTGAAAATTTATTTTAAGCTTTGAAATTTTAGGGAGAAAATAGGATTAGATACCCTAGCATTCTAAAAAGAAAATTTTTACCTTTAGAGAGTAATAGTTATGGTCTAGAAAATCTAAGGGATTTGGCAGTACTTTATCTGATTAGAGGAACCTGTCCTTTAATTCGATAGTCCACGTAAAAATTGAACTTATTCTAGATAAATCAGTTTGTACACCGTCATCTTCAGGGGTTTTCAAAAGAATAACTTCCTAGAATCTCTTAATAAAAGAAAGATGTAAGTTAGATCAAGGTGCAGCTTATGGATAAGGGTGAGATGGGTTACAATAAAAAATTAATTCAAAATTACGGATGATTAATTGAAAATATAGTCTGAAGGTGGATTTAAGAGTAAATTTGAAATTTAATAAGGCAAATTGAAATAGGCTCTAAAGTGTGTACAAATTGCCCGTCGCTTTCATAAAGAATGAGATAAGTCGTAACATAGTAGGTGTATCGGAAGATGTACCTAGATTGAAAAGCTGTAGCTAAAAATAAAGCATCTCCTTTACACTGAGAAGATTACCAATGGTACAGCTTTAGAATAAAAATAGTTTAAATAAAAGGTTAAACAAAAAATTAAAAAAATAAGTTAATAATAAAAAAAGTAAATTTAATAGAAATTTGACAAAAGAACTATAGGAAAAGTACTGAGAAGGAAAAAGAAAATTCTAAGAAAAGAAGAAATAAATAATTGTACCTTTAGTATAAGGGTTATTCAAAATAAATTATATAAAAGTAATATTCCCGAAAAATAAAGAGCTATTTTTAAAAAAAAGTTAACGTTATAATGTTATTAAAAATTTAAATATAGTGATGAAACTTCATTCGATTTATTTATATCTGGTTTCTTGCGAATTAAATTAAATTTTCTTCTTATAAAAAAAGTTATATAAGAATTAAAAGTTAGGGGGATAAGCTCCTAGTTTAAATATTATAAAAAAAAAAAATAAAAGCTTTCTAATAGGCTTAAGAGCAGCCGTTTAAGTAAAACGTTTCAGTGTATCAGAAAAGAAAAAAAATTTTTATTTTTATTAATTGTATTTAGTAAGAATTTATATAAAACAGAAAAATATTTGTTAAAATGAATAAATAAGTAGAAAAGATTGTAATAAAATAAAAGTAAAATAAGACATTAATTATAAAAAGAAATTGATATTTTAAAGGAACTCGGCAAATCTAAACTCTGCCTGTTTAACAAAAACATGTCTCTACGAATAAAATATAGGGTTGGGCCTGCCCACTGGTGTTTATACTAAAGGGCTGCGGTAATTTTGACCGTGCAAAGGTAGCATAATAGTTTGCCTTTTAATTGGAGGCTTGTATGAATGGTCTGACAAGAGTAAAGCTGTCTCTATAATAAAAATTGAATTTTACTTTTATGTGAGAAGGCTTAAATAAAATGAAGTGAAGATAAGACCCTATAAAGCTTGAATAAATTAAAATTAAAGTGTGATTTAAAGTTTAAAATTTTAATTAAAAATTTATTTTGTTGGGGCGACAATAATATAAATAAATAACTGTTAAACTGAAAAAATATTATAGGTATAGAAAAAAATGATCCTTTAATAAGGATTAAAAGAAAAGTTACTTTAGGGATAACAGCGTGATTTTCCTTGAGAGTTCTTATCGACAGGAGTAGTTGCGACCTCGATGTTGAATTAACAAAACTTTATGGGGCAGCCCTCATAGGAGTAGGTCTGTTCGACCTTTAAAATGTTACATGATTTGAGTTCAGACCGGTTAAGCCAGGTCGGTTTCTATCTTTCATAAAATAGGAGATTTTTCTCGTACGAAAGGATAGAAAAAAAGAAATAATTTTAAAATTTAAGAATAGGATTAAAGGACTATCTTGGCAGACAAGTGTATTAGATTTAGGATCTGATAATGTAGTGTAAACTACAGATAGTAATATCACATATAATGATAGTAAGATTGATTAGATATATTCTGTTAATAATTTGCGTTTTAGTTTCTGTTGCTTTCTTAACTCTATTAGAGCGTAAGGTTTTAGGTTACATTCAACTTCGAAAAGGCCCAACCAAGGTTGGTTATATCGGGCTCTTACAACCTTTTAGGGATGTAGTAAAGTTATTTTTAAAGGAGCAAACATTTCCTTCTCTCTCTAATTTTTTACCTTATTATATTTCTCCTATTTTCAGAGTATTTGTTGCTTTATTAGGATGGGTAGTTATACCATATGAAGTTGGATTCTTTAGATTTAATTTAGGGGTTTTATTTTTTATGTGTTGTATAAGTTTAGGAGTTTATACTACAATTAGAGCTGGTTGAGCTTCAAATAGAAAGTATGCTTTACTTGGATGTTTACGTGCTGTAGCACAGACTATTTCTTATGAAGTTAGTTTAGCTTTAACTTTATTAAGAGTTTTATTATTGGTAGGAAGATTAGATTTAAATTCTTTAATTGATTATCAGCGTAGAATATGATTAATTTTCTTATGTTTCCCTTTAAGTTTAATTTGGTTTGCTTCGTGTTTAGCAGAGACTAATCGTACCCCTTTTGATTTTGCAGAGGGTGAATCAGAGTTAGTTTCTGGTTTTAATACTGAATATAGGGGTGGGGGGTTTGCATTAATTTTTATAGCGGAGTATGCTAGAATTATTTTTATAAGGGCTTTGTTAAGAGTTTTATTTTTGGGTGGAAGATTATTAAGGTACTTTTTTTATATAAAGGTAATGGTAATTATATTTCTGTTTGTATGGGTCCGTGGAACTTTACCTCGTTTCCGTTATGATAAATTGATAATACTTGCTTGAAAAAGATTTTTACCTGTGGTATTGAATTTTAATATTTTTTTTATAAGTTTAAAGTTTTTAGTTTATTGTATAAACTTATAGTTTTTTTGCATAAAAAAAAGGAGGAATCTAAACTAGTAGGAGATTTAAACACCTATAAAATACTTTCAAGGTATCTTCTTTTATTAAGATAACTAGTTAGAAAGTTAATCTAAAATTTTATCTCAGATAAATAAAATAAGAGGGTTTAAAAAAAAATAAAGAAAATAAAGAATTGTAAGAACTTGGCCTGTAAGAATAAAAGGATCTTCAACTGGTCGAGCTCCAATCCACGTTAAAAGGAATAAAATTGTACATAAAATTCAAAATAGAATTTGGTTAATAGGGTAAAAGGTTAATCTTCGGAATTTTGCTTTGTGGGTAAAAGGTAAAATAAATAAAATGGCAACTGATATAGCTAAGGCTACCACTCCACCTAATTTATTCGGAATAGATCGAAGGATGGCGTAGGCAAATAAGAAATACCATTCTGGTTGAATATGAGGAGGAGTAACTAGAGGGTTAGCTGGAATAAAGTTATCTGGATCACCTAAAATGTAAGGATTAAGAAGGGTTAATATAATTAAAACAACAAGTAAAACTACAAATCCTACAATATCTTTAAAGGAAAAATAAGGGTGAAAAGAAATTTTATCAATTTGATTAGAAATTCCTAATGGATTATTTGAGCCTGTTTGATGAAGAAAAAGGATGTGAATAAGAGATGCTGCTGCCACTAAAAATGGGAAAAGAAAATGAAATGTAAAGAATCGGGTTAATGTAGCGTTATCTACTGCAAATCCTCCTCAAATTCATTGAACTAATCTTGTTCCAATATAAGGAATGGCTGAAAATAAATTTGTAATAACGGTTGCTCCTCAGAATGATATTTGGCCTCATGGTAAAACATAACCTAAGAAAGCTGTCGCTATAAGAAGGAATAAGATAATAACTCCTATAATTCAGGTTTGTGTAAATATAAATGATCCATAAAATACACCTCGTCCAATATGAATATAGATACAAATAAAAAAAAAAGATGCACCATTAGCATGGATTGTACGAAGAAGTCACCCATAATTTACGTCTCGGCAAATGTGTGCTACTCTTGAGAAAGCTAAATCAATGTGTGCTGTGTAATGTATAGCTAAAAATAATCCTGAGATAATCTGAATAATTAAACATAAACCTAAAAGGGACCCAAAATTTCAAAAAATTGAAATATTGGACGGTGTGGGTAAATCAATAATTACTCCATTAATAATTTTAAAAAGAGGATGTTTTTTACGGAGAGGTATTGGCATAGGAGGAGAACCGTAAGGCTCCTGCATAATTATAAGAGATTTGAATAACTACAACTAGTGTTAAGAGAAGATAGAATACAATAAAAATAGTAATGTTTGCAGAAGGAAAGTTGTAAACAAATGCAATCAGCGCAGAATGTCTAGAGAGGTAAGAAAGTTCATTAAATGAAGAAGGTCTAATAGATAGTTTCATAGGACAAAGAATAGGGTCAATAAAAAAATATAAAAAAGAAGAAGATAGATAAAGAAGAGTTAAATGAAAGGCAGCCCATGAAAATTTAAATATTTCGTTAGAGGCTAGCGTAGCAACATAAATAAATAGCACTAATATAGCTCCTATATAAATTAAAAATAAGATGTATGAAAATCATGAAGAAAAAGTTGATAAAGTTGAAATCAGACAGATTAAAGAACATTGAATAATTAAAAGAGACCCTAAAGCTAATGGATGAAAGATTTGTGTAAATACAAAAGAAAAAGTAAAAATAATTGAAGATAGAAATATAAGAAGATTTATATCAGAAAATAGTTTAAAGAAAAATATAAGTATTGGGAACTTAAGATAAGAAGTTTCTTTTTTCTGAAGGTTTTAAATCAAAGAAATTTTCTCCGGCTTACAAGACCGGTGTTTTTTATAAAACTATAAAACCAATGCTTTATTCAGAAATATATATATATCAGATATTCTCTTTTGTTTGTGGACTTTATTCTTTTATAAGATTACGTAAGCATTTACTTAGAACTTTAATTAGATTAGAATTTATTATATTAATTACTTTTTGGATACTAACTTCTTCTCTTTCTAGGGTAGGTTTAGATGTTTTTTTTGTACTCTATTTCATTAGGTTTGTAGCTTGTGAGGGTGCCTTAGGTCTTTCACTTTTAGTCTCAATTGTTCGAAGACAAGGTAATGAAATAATAAGAAGATTTAATTTTTTGCAGTGTTAAAAATAATTTTTTTTGTAATATTTATAATTTTTGTAAGCGGAAGTTGAAATGTTGTAAGAAATATACTATTTATAGGAACAATATTAATGGTAATAAGTTGTATAGGAAATTATTATTTAAATTGTTTAGGGTTTTACCTAGGAATAGATACAATAAGTTTTTGTTTAATTTTATTAAGATTTTGAATTTCAGGTTTAGTTGTATGTGCTAGAAATAAAGTAAATGAAGGGAATAAGTTCCCTTCTTCATTTCTTGTTATTAATTTACTTTTACTATTAAGTTTGGTGTTAAGATTTAGAAGAATTGATTATTTATTATTTTATATTAGATTTGAAAGTTCTTTAATTCCAACTTTAATTTTAATTTTAGGTTGAGGTTATCAGGAAGAGCGTGTTCAAGCTGGATGATATATATTATTTTATACTTTATTTGCTTCTCTTCCTTTATTACTATCTTTCATGGTAATATATAAGTTTATAGGGAGATTAAATATACAGTGGACTTTGTTTTTCGATTTTAGAAGTAAAGGATTAGTAAATCATATTTGGTTTTTAAGTAGAATCTGCGCATTTTTAGTAAAATTACCTGTTTTTATGGGACATTTGTGATTACCAAAGGCTCATGTAGAGGCTCCTGTTTCTGGTTCAATAATTTTAGCAGGGGTTTTATTGAAGTTAGGAGGTTATGGTTTAATTCGTGTAATACCTATATTTTTAGAAGTCTCTAAAAAGTATGTTTGGTTTTGAATGAGAGTTGGTTTAGTGGGTGGCATTTTTACAAGCTTAATTTGTTTGCGTCAGAGTGATATTAAGTCTTTAATTGCTTATTCTTCGGTAGGTCATATGGGTTTAGTAATATGTGGGTTGTTTACAGGGGGTTTATGGGGAGTAAGAGGAGCTTTAATTGTAATATTAGGTCATGGGTTGTGTTCTTCTGGATTATTTTGTATTTCTAATATAATGTACGAACGGACTAGAAGTCGAAGTTTATTTATTAGAAAAGGTATAATAAGTTTAATACCAAGAATAAGGATGTGATGATTCTTACTTAGAATTAGAAATATGGCTGCTCCTCCAAGCTTAAGTCTTTTAGGAGAAATTTGTTTAATTAGATCTATTATTTCTTGGTCTAAGATTAGAATTTTTGGTGTAAGATTTCTCCTTTTTTTAGGTGCCGCTTATAGATTATATATATATGCTCTTACTCAACACGGGAAAAAAAATTCTAGAATTTTTTGTTGTTGTTCTGGTAAAATACGAGAATTTTTAGTTTTAATACTTCATTGGTTACCTTTAAATTTTTTAATTTTAAAGAGTTCAATGTTCGTTTTTTAGATTTAAGTAGTTTAAAAAAAATTTTAATTTGTGGAATTAAAGATAGGAATTAATCCTCTTAGATAATTTGAAATTCATATATATGTAGAGTAAATCAAGTAAGCAAATTTATTCTTTTAACTATTAGTTTTATAAGATTTTTAATAGGGGTTGTCTTTACATCTAAAGGAGTAAAATTAATTGTTGAATGGGAGATTTTAAATTTAAACTCTTGTATAGTAGAAATAAGTATCATTATAGATTGAATATCTTTATTCTTTTTATCTTTAGTTAGGTTTATTTCTGCTATAGTACTGGGCTATAGGGTAAGATATATAGCTGAAGAAAAAAATAAGGATCGGTTTTATTATTTGGTATTAGGATTTGTATGTTCAATATTTTTATTGATTTTAAGTCCTAATTTAATCAGAGTTTTATTAGGGTGAGATGGATTAGGTTTAATTTCTTATGCTTTAGTAATTTTTTATCAAAATGAAAAATCTAGAAATGCTGGAATGTTAACAGTTCTTTCAAATCGGATTGGGGATGTAGCAATTTTAGTAAGGATTGTATTAATAGTAAATTTAGGAGGTTGAAATTTTATTTTTATCGAAAGAAAGGTAATAGAAAATTATAGAAATTTATGAATTTTTATTGTTATTGCTGGGATAACAAAGAGAGCACAAATTCCTTTCTCTGCTTGATTACCAGCAGCAATGGCTGCTCCTACTCCAGTTTCCGCTTTAGTTCATTCTTCAACTTTAGTTACAGCTGGAGTTTATTTACTTATTCGGTTTAATAGAATATTAAGTGGAAGGTTAAATATAAAATTTCTATTATTTGTTTCAAGAATAACTATAATTATATCAGGGTTAGGAGCTAATTTTGAAACTGACTTGAAAAAGATTATTGCTTTATCAACTTTAAGACAGTTAAGGGTAATAATATTTATTTTAGCTTTAGGGTTTCCAGTATTAGCTTTTTTTCATCTTTTAACTCATGCTTTATTTAAGGCATTGTTGTTTATATGTGCTGGAAGGATTATCCATAATGTTAGAGATTATCAAGACATTCGAAAAATAGGAAACTTATCTTTTTTTATACCAATAAGAGTTAGGTGTATAAATTTAGCTAACTTGGCTTTATGTGGAATACCTTTTTTAGCAGGATTTTATTCAAAAGATTTAATTTTAGAAGTAAGGTTTTCTTCAGGTTTAGAAGAAATTAGATTTATTCTTCTTATCTTAGGGACTGGTTTAACTGTAATATATAGAGCACGGTTAAGATATTTTTCAATAATTAGTTTTTATAGAATAAGGGTAAGAGGGTCTGTAAATGATGAAGAGTCAGAAATAACACAACCCATAGCATTCCTTGCTTTAATATCAGTCTTAGGGGGATGTTTATTGAGATGGATAATTTTTCCATTTCCTGAAATAATTTGTTTAAACCTGGAACTAAAAGTTTTACCTTTTATATTAATTATTTTATGTTTATATATAAGAATTTTATTAAATGATTTAATTATAAAAAGGTGAAATAAGCCTATAGTAAAAAATTACATAATCGCAGAGTTTTGTAGAAAAATATGATATTTAGAATTCTTTTTTTCCTCTTTTGTAAATTCTAAAAGGTTGCCAAAAGGAGATTTGGTCTACAAAATTTTAGATAAGGGGTGGTTTGAATATTATGGGGGAGAAGGATTAAGATCATTTTTAAAAAAAAGATCAATAAATTTAGAATTGGTACAGGTAAATTTTATAAAAACTCACTTGTTAACTTTTTTAGTGATTTTAAGGGGGTTTTATATTTTAAGTTTAATTTTATATTTAAATAATCTAAAAAAGATACCATATTGAAGCTATGGAAATGGTTAAAAAACCTTTGAATAACTTTTAAAAGGATTAAACCTTTAGCTTTACAATGAAAATGTAATGTGTTAATTACACTATAATAGCAAGGGTAAAAACGGAATTTAACCGCTTGATAAAAAGTTAGAAGCTTTTAGTGATAACTTACTTACCCTAGTTAGAAATAATTTTCAATTTTACCATTAACAGTGGAATGCCTCTAATTTTGGCTTTAACTAAAAAGGCAAAAATTATTTTAAACCTGGTTAAAGATCATAGATCAAAGCTTAGGCCGAAACTAAGTGCGACTCTTTCGCTTTTTAACAAAGTTAGTTTCAAAGAAACACATTTTAATTGCAAATTAAATATCATAGTTGATTATAACTCTAAAAAGTTCATTCTAAAGCTCCTTGATTTCATTCATGATATAAACCTAAAATTAATACAAAAAAAAAAATAAATCCAGAAAAGATTCAATGGATAGGAGAAGAAAAGTGAATAGAGGATGCAAGAGGAAGAAGAAGAGTAACTTCTACATCAAAAATTAAGAAGATAATAGCAATAAGGAAGAATCGTAAGGAAAAAGGTATACGTGCAGATCCTTTCGGGTCAAAACCACATTCAAAAGGGGATCTTTTCTCTCGATCTATAAACGTTTTTTTTGATAGAAAAGTTGAAACTAATATAATTAGTGCTCTAATAAAAAAAATAATTAAAATTAAAAAACAAATAAGGTAGATTATTTTTCCTAGAAAATCTAGACGTGTTAATTGGAAGTTAACTATACTTATTATATTAGAAAAATAAAAGATTAAAGGATAAAAATGTTTATCTTCCCCATCAGTAAATCGAGATATAAAGAAAAATTCAAACCACATCAACAAAATGTCAATATCAGGCTGCTGCTTCAAATCCAATATGGTGAGAAGAAGAAAAATGTTCATGGTCTATTCGGATCAAGTTGATGAGAAGAAAGATTGTTCCAATAATTACATGAAGACCGTGAAATCCTGTTGCTACAAAGAAGATTGAACCATAAACCGAGTCTGCAATAGAAAATGGAGCTTCAATATACTCTAAGGCTTGAAGAAAGGTAAAGAAAAGACCTAAGAGAACTGTAAGAAGAAGAGCGTTAAATCTTTCTTCAGAATTAGAGTCAAGTAGGAAGTGATGAGCTCATGTAATTGTTGCTCCAGAAGAGAGTAGAATTGCTGTATTTAAAAGAGGGATGGAAAAGGCGTTAAATGGTTTAATTCCTATAGGGGGTCAACTTCCTCCTAATTCAATAGAAGGCGCTAGCCTTCTGTGAAAAAAAACTCAGAAAAATGAAAAAAAGAAGAAAATTTCTGATGTAATAAATAGAATCATTCCTCATTTTAAACCTTTGGTAACCGAAGAAGAGTGAAGCCCTTGAAAAGTTCTTTCTCGAGTAATATCTCGTCATCATTGGAACATAGTAAGAAGAACGGAGATTAATGCTAAGATTAATAGAGATTTAGAACCTCTTTGAAATATTTTAACTAAGCCTGTTGTTAATATTAGAGCTCTAATGGACCCAACAATAGGCCATGGTCTTATGTCGACAAGATGAAATGCGTGCTGTGGATGTTTTTTTATAGAAAAATATCGCGAACGATTATTTAGATTTGACAAATCTATATTATAAATTAATTAATTTTTCATATATTTAAGAAATATCTATTGGGCTTCTGCTAGATAAAGAGAAAGGAGAATAATAAATACAACAGCTTGAATTACAGCAACAGCTGTTTCAAGAATCAATAGAGGAAGTTGTAAAATTGGAGAGAATAAATTAATATAGGGGTTAAAGATAAAAGGTAAAGCTGTTAAAGATGTAGCTAAAAGAGTAGTTAAAAGGTGACCTGCTGTTATATTAGCTGCTAAACGTACAGCTAGAGTAAAAGGTCGGATAATTAAACTAATTAATTCAATAATTACTATAAACGATATAATAAGGGTAGGTGAGCCTTCTGGAACTAAATGTGCCATAGTTCGTCGAAAATGATTAATAATTATAAAGAAAAATGCAGTAAATCAAAGAGGTAAAGCTAAAGAAAGTGTAAAAGTTAAATGAGCAGATGGGGCAAATACATAAGGTAGAAGTCTAAATAGGTTGACTAATCTAATAAAAATAAAAATTCTGACAATAAAAAGTGATTTTCTAGGTTTTTGGAGTATCCCTTCTGCTGTAAAATGAATAACTTTGAGTGTTTTTCTTCAGAAGAAAGAAAAACGGGAGGGTAAAACATAATATAATTGAGGAATTAAAAAAAGAAATAAAATAACGGCAATTCAATTGTAATGAAAGTTAAATCTTGAAATTGGGTCAAATCAACAGAAAAGTCTAGTTATCATTTTCAAGGGGAGGATTTTTTAATTTTTTTAGAGAAAATAAATCTCTTTTTAGGTTTTAAAAAAGAGACAAGGTTAGGAAAAAAAAACACAACTACAATAGTAATTACAATCGTAATAACTACAAGGTTAAATAATCTTAGTGCTTGAATAGGGGCAAGTTGAGGCATTGGGAATAAAGTTTTATAAAATAATAAATTTTAGGAAAAACATAACTCAATATAAAATAAAAGAAATATAAAGAAATTATGATTATTATATCAAGAAAAATAAAATTATGGAAAATAGAGGTACAGATTTAAGATAATTGTTTAGAAGAAAAAGATTAAGAAAAATATGTAAAATAAGAATGATTAACAGAATCATTTATGAAGATGAAAGAATAAAAAGAATTCTCATAATAATATATAAAAAAATGAAAAGGAAATAATTTCATTGGTTTTTGAAGGCATTGATATTAAGAAGAATCAATATAGCTTAGATTAATAAAGTAAATGGATTATTAGAAGTGGGCGAAACCACTATAAAAGATTTAAAAGATCTTTACTTTCTTTCAGTCACCTAATAAAATTAAATTTCCGAATTAATTCACGTTCCAAAATCGTTAGCTGAAACTGATTCAAGTGTAATAGGTATAAATCTGTGGTTTGCTCCACAGATTTCTGAACATTGACCAAAAAATAATCCAACTCGATTTACATAAAATCTTGTTTGATTTAATCGTCCAGGAATAGCGTCAACCTTTACTCCGAGAGATGGGATGGTTCAAGAATGAATAACATCTCTAGATGTTGCTAAAATACGGAATTGAGTATTTACCGGAACAATAATATGGTTATCTGTATTAATGAGGCGAGGCTCTAAAGGAGTTAAGTCTGTTTCTTGAATTATATAAGAATCAAAATTTAGGTCTTGAAATTCAGAATATTCATAATTTCAGAATCATTGCCGTCCAATGGCTTTAATTGTAAATTCAGGCTCTCCAACTTCATCAAGGAGATAAAGGATTCGAAGGGAAGGAAATGCAATAAAAATTAAGATAATAGCGGGAAGAATAGTTCAAAAAATCTCGATTTTTTGGTTTTCAAGAAGGAATCGATCTGTTCTTTTATTAAAGAAGAGGGAGGTTATAATAAAACCTACAAGAGTAGTAATTAATACTAGAATGAGTATAATGTGATCATGAAAAAAGATTAACTGTTCTATAATTGGAGAAGCTCCATCCTGAAATGTTAATGTTGAATGTGATGGCATTTTCTGAAAGAAGGATACCTTCCTATTAGGAGTTTAAACCCTAAGCACTGTTCTGCCATATCAGAAAATTTATGGGGTCATAAGGAGTGTTTTAGTTGGAGGTTTAGGAAAATAAATTAAAATACCTTTAAATTGAAACTAATGGGATTTCTTTAAATCTATGGCTAGAAGGAGGGAGTTTTTGAAACCACTCTAAAGATGGAGAGAGGTTAAATGTAAATAGTACTGGTCGTTGAGAAGATAACGCTTCTCATGTGATAATTAAGAATTGTAAGACTGCAAAAAGGGAAATAATTGATCCAATAGATGAAATTATATTTCAAAAAGAGAAAGCGTCTGGGTAGTCCGAATATCGTCGAGGTATTCCTGATAATCCTAAAAAATGTTGAGGAAAGAAAGTTATATTTACTCCAATAAATATAGTTAAAAAATGGGTTTTTAATCAATTAGGGTTTATTGACAGGCCTGTAAATAAAGGGAATCAGTGAGCAATCCCTGCAAAAATCCCAAAAACAGCCCCTATAGAAAGAACGTAGTGAAAATGAGCTACTACATAATAAGTATCATGAAGAATAATGTCAATAGATGAGTTGGCTAAAACAACCCCGGTTAATCCTCCTACAGTAAATAAAAATACAAATCCTATAGCTCAAAGGAGAGAAGGAGAAAATGAAAATTGAGTTCCATGAAGGGTTCCTAATCATCTAAAAACTTTAATTCCAGTGGGAACAGCAATAATTATAGTAGCAGAGGTAAAATAAGCTCGGGTGTCAACATCTATACCTACAGTAAACATGTGGTGGGCTCAAACTACAAATCCTAAGATTCCAATAGCCATTATAGCATAAATCATCCCTAGTGTTCCGAAAGTTTCTTTTTTCCCTGACTCTTGTCTAATAATATGGGAGATTATTCCAAAAGCAGGTAAGATTAAAATGTAAACTTCAGGGTGTCCGAAAAATCAGAATAGATGTTGATAAAGGATTGGGTCACCACCCCCAGCAGGATCAAAAAAAGTCGTGTTAATATTCCGGTCTGTTAAGAGTATAGTAATAGCTCCTGCAAGAACAGGAAGGGATAAAAGAAGAAGAATGGCTGTAATGAATACAGATCATGAAAATAAAGGAATACGGTCTCATGTTATCCCTATAGCTCGTATATTAATAACTGTAGTAAGAAAATTAACTGCTCCAAGAATAGAAGAGACTCCAGCTAAATGAAGAGAAAAAATACCAAGATCTACAGATCTTCCTGCGTGAGCAATATTTCTTGATAGTGGGGGGTATACAGTTCACCCTGTACCTACACCTCTTTCTACTATTCCTCTAGATAAAAGAAGAGTTAGAGAGGGAGGAAGTAATCAGAATCTCATATTGTTTATTCGAGGAAAGGCTATATCCGGAGCTCCTAGTATAAGTGGAACAAGTCAGTTTCCAAAACCTCCAATTATAATTGGTATAACTATAAAGAAAATTATAATGAAAGCATGAGCTGTAACAATAACATTATAGATTTGATCATTTCCTAGAAGTCTTCCTGGTTGTCCAAGCTCAGCTCGAATTAATAGACTTAAACCAGTTCCTAAAACTCCAGATCAAGCTCCAAATATAAAATATAAGGTTCCAATATCCTTATGATTGGTTGAAAAATACCAACGATGTCG